GGTCAAATACCTAGCGACAAACTCCTATGTTCCTTTCATTACGGTATTTCCGAACAAGTTCCTGGATGACAAGCCTAAGGGTTATCTTATTGATGATATTGATGATAGTGACGATATTGATGATAGTGACGATATCGATATTTATGATAGTGATGATGACCTTGATATTGATACGGAGCTGCTAACTATGACGAATGTGCTAACTATGTATATGACGCCGAAAATAGACCGATTTGATATCACCCTTCAATTCGAATTAGCAAAAGCAATGTCTCCTTGCATAATATGGATTCCAAACCTTCATGATCTGCATGTGAATGAGTCGAATTACTTATCCCTCGGTCTATTAGAGAACTATCTCTCCAGGGATTGTGAAAGATGTTCCACTGGAAAGATTCTTGTTATTGCTTCGACTCATATTCCCCAAAAAGTGGATCCCGCTCTAATAGCTCCGAATAAATTAAATACATGCATTAAGATACGAAGGCTTCTTCTTCCACAACAACGAAAGCACTTTTTCATTCTTTCATATACTAGGGGATTTCACTTGGAAAAGAAGATGTTCCATACTAACGGATTCGGGTCCATAACCATGGGTTCCAATGCGCGAGATCTTGTAGCACTTATCAATGAGGCCCTATCGATTAGTATTACACAGAAGAAATCCATTATAGAAACTAATACAATTAGATCAGCTCTTCATAGAAAAACTTGGGATTTTCGATCCCAGATAAGATCGGTTCAGGATCATGGGATCCTTTTCTATCAGATAGGAAGGGCTGTTACACAAAATGTACTTCTAAGTAATTGCCCCATAGATCCTATATCTATCTATATGAAGAAGAAATCATGTAAGGGAGGGGATTCTTATTTGTACAAATGGTACTTCGAACTTGGAACGAGCATGAAGAAATTAACGATACTTCTTTATCTTTTGAGTTGTTCTGCCGGATCGGTCGCTCAAGATCTTTGGTCTTCATCCAGACACGATGAAAAAAATTGGATCACTTCTTATGGATTCGTTGAGAATGATTCTGATCTAGTTCATGGCCTATTACTATTATTACTATTAGAAGTAGAAGGCGCTCTGGCTCTGGCGGGATCCTCACGGACAGAAAGATATTGCAGTCAGTTTGATGATAATCGAGTGACATTACTTCTTCGGTCCGAACCAAGGAATCAGTTAGATATGATGCAAAATGGATCTTGTTCTATCGTTGATCAGAGATTTCTATATGAAAAATACGAATCGGAGTTTGAAGAAGGGGAAGGGGCCCTCGATCCGCAACAGATAGAGGAGGATTTCTTCAATCACATAGTTTGGGCTCCTAGAATATGGCGCCCTTGTGGCAATCTATTTGATTGTATCGAAAGGCCCACTGAATTGGGATTTCCCTATTGGACTGGGTCATTTCGGGGCAAATGGATCATTTATCATAAAGAGGATGAGCTTCAAGAGAATGATTCGGAGTTCTTGCAGAGTGGAACCATGCAGTGCCAGACACGAGATAGATCTTCCAAAGAACAAGGCTTTTTTCGAACAAGCCAATTCATTTGGGACCCTGCGGATCCATTCTTTTCCCTATTCAAAGATCAGCCCTCTGTCTCTGTGTTTTCACGTCGAGAATTCTTTGCAGATGAAGAGATGTCAAAGGGGCTTATTGCTTCCCAAACAAATCCTCCTACATCTATATATAAACGCTGGTTCATCAAGAATACGCAAGAAAAGCACTTCGAATTGTTGATTCATCGCCAGAGATGGTTTAGAACCAATAGTTCATTATCTAATGGATCTTTCCGTTCTAATACTCTATCCGAGAGTTATCAGTATTTATCAAATCTGTTCCTATCTAACGGAACGCTATTGGATCAAATGACAAAGACATTGTTGAGAAAGAGATGGCTTTTCCCGGATGAAATGAAACATTTGATTCATGTAACAGGAGAAAGATTCCCCATTCCTTAGCCGTAAAGATATGTGCCCATGAAAAGGGGATTAAGTGGAACAGAATTGGCCGGATGGTAGAGTCGTGGAAACACTTGTTTCTTCCATCTTTTTGGCCTTAGCTCCATGGAACAATATGCTACTGCTGAAACATGGAAGAATTGAAATCTTAGATCACTATGTGTGGATGATATGAACTGCCTAAACAAGAATTCTTGAACGGCGAAAGAGCCTATTACTCGCTACATCAAACAATTTCTACTAATGAAACCATGTAAATCCATCGGAAAATACGCATGTCCGCTGAAATGGTTGTTGCTATCTGCTCCAATAACGAATCATTGGTTTCATTGAATAACTAAAGAAGATAGATAGACCTTTCTCTTCGTCTCAGGTCGATGGATCTCCTCAATTGGAAGATCTCCCATATGGATAATACACATTCCAGTTGACCGAGCCTAATTCTAATTTCTTTGTTCCGAAGCAAAGATATCCACGGAGGCGGGTTCGTCCTATTCAGATATTCACGACCAAGAGGTACGATCCTCTTTCGGA